GACCTGGTTGAATTGGGAGAAGCTGTAGGTATTATTGCAGGCCAATCGATTGGAGAGCCGGGTACTCAATTAACATTAAGAACTTTTCATACCGGCGGAGTCTTCACGGGGGGTACTATAGAACGTGTGCGAGCCCCTTCTAATGGAAAAATAAAATTCAATGAGGATTTGGTTCATCCGACACGTACACGCCATGGACATCCCGCCTTTCTATGTTCTATAAACTTGTACCTAACTATTGAGAGTGAAGATATTCGACATAATATAAATATTCCATCCCAAAGTTATCTTTTAGTTCAAAACGATCAATATGTAGAATCAGAACAAGTGATTGCTGAGATTCGTACAGGAACATCCACTTTGCGTTTTAAAGAGAAGGTTCGAAAACATATTTATTCTTACTCAGACGGAGAAATACACTGGAGCACCGATGTGTATCATGCACCCGAATTTACATACAGTAATCTTCATCGATTACCAAAAACAAGTCATTTGTGGCTATTATTAGGAGAGTCATGCAAATCCAGTCTAGTCTCACTTTCGTCCCACAAGGATCAAGATCAAATGAGTGCGCATTCTCCTTCTGTCAAGCGTTCTGTCAAGAGAGGATCTACTTCTAACCTCTCAGGAACGAATGATCAGTCGAGACAAAAATTCTTTACTTCGGATTTTTCGGGTAAAAAAGAAGATAGGATTCCTGATTATTCAGACCTTAGTCGAATTCTATGTACTGGTCGTTGTAATCTCATAGATCCGACCATTCTCTACCAGAATTCTGATTTATTCTCAAAGAGGCGAAGAAATGGATTCATCATTCCACTCCAATCGATTCAAGAACGCGAGAACGAACTAATGCCCCCTTCAGGTATCTCGATTGAAATCCCCATCAATGGCATTTTCCGTAGAAATTGTATTCTTGCTTATTTCAACGATCCTCGATACAGAAGAAAGAGTTTGGGCATTTTAAAATATAGTATGCTAGAAATGCATTCAATCCTCAAAAAAGAGGATTTGATTGAGTATCGAGGAGGCAAGGAATTTAGGCCAAAATACCAAATGAAAGTAGATCGGTTTTTTTTCATTTCCGAGGAAGTGCATATCTTATCCGGATCGTCTTCCATAATGGTACGGAACAATAGTATCATTGGGGTAGATACACAAATTACTTTAAATATAAGAAGCCGAATAGGCGGGTTGGTCCGAGTGGGGATAATAAAAGAAGAAATTGAACTTAAAATCTTTTCTGGAGATATCCATTTTCCTGGAAAGCCAGATAAGATATCCCGGCATAGAAACGTTTTGATACCACCAGGAACAGGAAAACAAAATTCCAAGGAATCCAAAAAATGGAAAAATTGGATCTATGTTCAACGGATCAGACTTAGCAAGAAAAAGTATTTTGTTTTGGTTCGGCCTGTCATCATATATGAAATAACGAACAGTATAACTTTTGCAACGCTTTTCCCCACGGATCTGTTGCAGGAAAGGGATAATGTGCAACTTCAACTTGTCAATTATATCTTTTATGGAAATGGTAAACTAATTCAATTAATTTCTGATACAAATATTCAATTACTTCAGACTTGTTTAGTATTGAATTGGGACCAAGACAAAAAAAGTTCTTCTAGTCAAGAAGCCCGTGCTTCCTTTGTTGAAATAAAGGCAAATGGTTTGGTTCGACATTTCCTAAGAATCGACTTGGTGCAATCCACTATTTCATATATCGGAAAAAGGAATGATCCATCGGGCTCAGGATTGCTCTTTGATAATGGATCAGCTTGCACCAATATCAATCCGTTTTCTTCCATTTATTCCAAGGCAAGAATTCAACAACCCCTTAATCAAAATCAAAGAACTATTCATACGTTATTGAATAGAAATACGGGATTCCAATCGTTGATAATTTTGTCATCATTCAATTGTTTTCGAATGGGTCCATTCAACCATGTAAAATATCACAATGTGATAAAAGAATCAATTAAAATTACAAAAGATCCTCGAATTCCAATTAAGAATTCGCTGGGTCCTTTAGGAACAGCCTTTCGAATTGCGAATGTTTATTCATTTTACCATTTACTAACTCATAATCAGACCTTGATAAATAACTATTTGCAACTTGACAATTTAAAACAGGCTTTTCAAGTAATTAAATATTATTTAATGGATGAAAATGAGAAAATTTATAATCCCGATTCGTGCAGTAACATTATTTTCAATTTGAATTGGTATTTTCTCCATCCCAATTATTGTCAAGAAACATCTACAATAATGAGTCTTGGTCAGTTTATTTTTGAAAATATATGTATAGCCAAAAACGTACCACACCCAAAACCGGGTCAAGTTATACTTGTTCAAGTTGACTCTGTAGTAATACGATCAGCTAAGCCTTATTTGGCCACTCCAGAAGCAGCTGTTCATGGCCATTATGGGGAAATCCTGTACGAAGGAGATACTTTAATTACATTTATATATGAAAAATCGAGATCTGGTGATATAATCC